TTTATGGGATTTTATGAATCTACAAAAAAAAACTTATCCACGAAGAAAAAAAGGGCACAGTCTTTGTATAATCACCTAAAAATGGTAAAAAGTTTTTTTATTAATTGGGGTAAAGGTTAGGGTATATAGTGATACGAACTTATAGAAATAATGATTTAGAAAGTGATAAAACACATTTTAAACTTAATCAATTAGTTTCAATGATCTATTAATTTTGACTATAGATCTTATATCCGCTCTTCTATATTCTATTCTATAGTATTCTAAATATATTAGAATATGTATAGATAGTATAAAATAATATAAATAAAAAATACAAACTTTTGTTATTATCGAATTCGCAAATCGATGGGGAAAATAAGAATCCCCATCCTGAAAATTATAAAACATACTAAAAAAAAGGCGAAACCTTGTGCTTGCTTTTATTCTTTTTTCAAACAAAAAATACTATTTTTAGATTTTCAAATTCAGGCAACAAAAAATTATTATTAGACTATAAGAGCAAAACAACTTCAATTTAATATTACTATTGATCGGATCAAACCATTAAAGAACATAAATTATGCCCTTTATTTTATTAGTTTATTGTTTTATTTTATTTATTATTTACATTTTTTTATATTATTTATTTTTATAGTTTATAGTTTTATAGAGTTTATTATAAATATTAAAAATATAAATTATATTGTTTTAACAATGTTTAAAATATTCGATTATTTTAATTATTTTAACTTTGGTAAATTATCAATTTTTTTATAACTTATAAAAAAAAATGAAACTAGATTACTTTTCGAGTCAAACCAATTCAGACTTTTCCCAATTTTGGATTATTTATTTGTTGCACAAAAAAAACTTTTTGAATTCCTCGTAGAAAGAGATTTCCCTAACGAAAAGGCTTTCAATGCTGCCGAATATCCCTTCCTTTTCCAGATATTTTTTCGAATTCGTTTTTTTGATATAGAGGTGCGCTTTTTTGGAACTGCCATTAAAAAATTCTAATAGGTTATTCATTGCCAGGGTTGGATGTCAAAGACATCTATTGTTCAAAACCGATTGTTCTTTACTATTCATTATAATTATGGATCTATTTATTTTCTAGATTGTACTTCCTTCATAAAAATATGGATATAGAAAAATAGCATAAAAATAGTACTAGCAACAAAAACTATATGGTAGTTTTTTTAAATTAAATACAAAAATTGTTTTTTTTTCTATGCCATATATAATCCGATACAACATCTACAACATCTGGAAGAAAGATTCGTATTTATTTTATTGGTACTCTTATATCTTCCTTCAGCTATATCTTCTATATCTATAGAATCTACTATGCAATAGAACTCGAATTGATTGAAGTTGATAAAAAACAAATACAAAGAAAAAACCCGTGCCTTTCTATCTCTGGTTAGTTTTTTTTTTTTTTTCTAATTTTATACATGGAATAAAATACCTAGAAATGGTTAATAAGCCAATCCCTATAGTTATTAATAAAAATTAATAAAAAAACTTTAGTAATTTTTTATATTAATTATTCATTTATTATTCATTTAATTGGGCAAGCTCGAGAAAAGAGTACATCTAATTTTATTTTTTTAATTAGAACGAGACTAGTAGTTAATCTGCGAAAAGGTACAGGATAGATTGTTTTATAAAAGCTATTTTAGGAATTTCTTCTTTTAATTTTATGTAAAGTCACGTGTTGGGGTCATAGTTTCTCTATCATAACCTTTCCGACAAATGGCTTTTATTGGAATAGAAGACAATCAATCAGTTCAAATTCGTTACTGATTCTGTTCTGAATAACCCATAAAATAACTTTTATGAGTCAAATTAGGGTTATTTATGCTTCATATCAAAATAAAATACTGTTTTTGGTGAAATTTGTTATCCTTGCTCTATAGATATAAATAAATTATTGTAATACGTAATGGTAATGAAAATTTCAATTTTCATTTTTTGTATCTTCATAAAATTTGACTTAATAATTTAATAAAAATACTTATTTCTTTTTCACTAGTAACTTGGTCATATCGTTTGACCAATTCTAACCTCTTGATTTGAAATATTTGAGGTAGTTGAGAAAGATTCAGAATAATTAAAGCTAGAAAATTTTATTTCAGTTTTGTATATCTTAACTTTTTTTATTAACTTTTTATTAACTGACCTTTTTCAAAAGAAATAAAAGCCGGTGAATCAGAAACAATTAATTAAGATAAAAAGATTATTTTTTTATGGAATATACATATCAATATTCATGGATCATACCTTTCATTCCCCTTCCAACCCCTATGTTAATAGGAGTAGGACTTCTACTTTTTCCGACGGCAATAAAAAATCTTCGTCGTATGTGGGTTTTTCCTAGTGTTTTACTGTTAAGTATAGTTATGATTTTTTCATCCCATATATTTATTCAACAAATAAATAACAGTTCTATCTATCTATCTGTATGGTCTTGGACCATCAATAATGATTTTTCTTTAGAATTTGGCTACTTAATTGA